AGAAATCGAAAAGTAAGTATACAGCTGTGGCATATCATGATATGTATAGTAATGGGGGAGTATGGGACAAAAAATAAATCCACTCGGTTTCAGACTTGGTACAACCCAAAGTCATCATTCCCTTTGGTTTACACAACCAAAAAAATATTCCGAAGGTCTACAAGAAGATAAAAAAATCAGAGATTTTATTAAGAATTATGTACAAAAAAATTTGAAAATTTCCTCTGGCATCGAGGGAATTGCACGTATAGAGATTCAAAAACGTATCGATCTGATCCAGGTCATTATCTATATGGGATTCCCAAAGTTATTAATAGAAAATCGACCGCGAGGAATCGAAGAATTGCAGATGAATCTACAAAAAGAATTTAATTGTGTCAACCGAAAACTTAACATTAGTATCACAAGAATTGCAAAACCTTATGGAAGCCCTAATATTCTTGCAGAATTTATAGCCGGCCAATTAAGGAATAGAGTTTCTTTTCGAAAAGCAATGAAAAAAGCCATTGAATTAACGGAACAAGCAGATACAAAAGGAATTCAAGTAAAAATTGCGGGGCGTATCGACGGAAAAGAAATTGCGCGTGTCGAATGGATCAGAGAAGGCAGGGTTCCCCTCCAAACAATTCGAGCTAAAATTGATTATTGTTCTTATACAGTTCGAACGATCTATGGAGTATTAGGCATTAAAATTTGGATATTTATAGACGAGGAATAATAAACCCCTACTTGTCTTTCCCTTCCATTCCACCCAGTGCTGGAAAAAAAACAATTCGTTTATTTTTTCTGTTCAATTAAAACAAAACTCAAATGAACAATTCTAATTCTTAATTCTATAAGGTTGAATAAAATTTCAATTTTGAAATAATTGCTATGCTTAGTGTGCGACTCGTTGGTTTTTTAGGGTTAGGATTAAAGAAAAAAAAGACCAACCTATTAGTATAAACTAATAACTTAACTATAGAACTAATAACCAACTCATCACTTCGCATTATCTGGATCCAAAGAACCAGTCAAGATATGATATCTAGGTCATATCGCGGTAGCAACTGAACTATTTTTTGTATAAACAAAAGAAAAATATGAGTCTAAATTGTGAAGCCAAGAATAAAGATGCGGATAAATGGAAGGGTGAAAGAAGGGGAGAAAAAAAAACCAACGATATAAAATTCCATACAATATGTAAGGTCTATGAATCATCTCATAAAAAAACAGTGTAATAAAGCATCAATATGGATTCGTAAAAACGAAACTGAATCTGTTCATAGAAAAAATAAGAGCTTCGAGCCACTAAAGACTAAGAAAATCAGCTCAAGAAAAAAGTAAATTATCGGCTCCATTGTAGAACTCGGACCTAACCATTAAATAAGAAGCGATGGGAACGACGGAACCTGTGAATTCAAATCTCTTAAAAAGAGACTCATTGATCGGGATGGCGAAACAAACCAGAGACTAATTCCTTCATCTATTGGGAAAAGTCATGAGTTAACCCTACAACTGAAATAGCAACGAAAAGAGTAAATATTCGCCCGTGAAAACTTTATTTTCTTGGATTGATAATTTTGAGTCAATGCAATAATAGAAAAGGCAAAACAAAAGAAATATTCGTTATAACATAAAAAAATCATACAATATTTCAAAATTGAAAATAGAAATATTAATATGTTTAGTTAGCTAAAAAAAGATATACAAATGAATAATAGACAATTTGAAGATTTTAATATTCGCGAGGAGCTGGATGAGAAGAAACTCTCATGTCCAGTTCTGTAGTAGAGATGGAATTCAGAATCAACCATCAACTATAACCCCAAAAGAACCAGATTCCGTAAACAACATAGAGGAAGAATGAAGGGAATATCTTATCGAGGTAATCATATATCTTTCGGTAAATATGCTCTTCAGGCACTTGAACCCGCCTGGATCACTTCTAGACAAATAGAAGCAGGCCGACGAGCAATGACACGAAATGCGCGCCGTGGTGGAAAAATATGGGTACGTATATTTCCAGACAAACCGGTTACAGTAAGACCCGCAGAAACACGTATGGGTTCGGGGAAAGGATCCCCTGAATATTGGGTAGCTGTTGTTAAACCCGGTCGAATACTTTATGAAATGGGTGGAGTAACAGAAAATATAGCTAGAAGGGCAATTTCAATAGCATCATCAAAAATGCCTATACGAACTCAATTCATTATTTCGGGATAAAAACGACTCAAAGGGAAAAGGTCTTGGGGTTAAAAAACAATCACAAGTGCCGGTTTCTTTCTTTGGACAAACAATATTTCTTTTTTTCTTCATTCTTTGCTTTGCATTGAAAGAATATATTTTAAAAATGATATGATTCAACCTCAGACCCTTTTGAATGTAGCGGATAACAGCGGGGCTCGGGAATTGATGTGTATTCGAATCATAGGAGCTAGCAATCGTCGATATGCTCATATCGGTGACGTTATTGTTGCTGTGATCAAAGAAGCAGTACCAAATATGCCACTATCAAGATCAGAGGTAGTCAGAGCTGTAATTGTACGTACTTGTAAAGAACTCAAACGTGATAACGGTATGATAATACGATATGATGACAATGCTGCAGTTGTCGTTGACCAAGAAGGAAATCCCAAAGGAACTCGAGTTTTTGGTGCAATTGCCCGGGAATTGAGACAGTTAAATTTTACTAAAATAGTTTCATTAGCTCCGGAGGTATTGTAAGGTCTTATAAAATAAGATAAGACCATCATATGTTTTAAGTTAAGATATTTGAAAAAAAGATTAATAAGTAGATTCATCATTTTTAGGAGATTGTGTCTCACGCATATGCCTTTAAGAATTTCAATTCATAAAAAAGTAAAAAAAAAAAAAAAAAGAAAAACACGTTGATTATATCAAAATTGGGGAGCACCAAAAATTTTAATTCACCATGGGTAGGGATACTATTGCTGACATAATAACCTCTATACGAAATGCGGATATGGATAGAAAAAGGGTGGTTCGAATAGCATCTACTAATATCACCGAAAATATTGTTAAAATACTTTTACGAGAGGGGTTTATCGAAAACGTGAGAAAACATAAAGAAACCAAAAAAGCTTTTTTGGTTTTAACCCTACGGCATAGAAGGAATAGTAAAAATAGAAATTTTTTAAATTTAAAACGGATCAGTCGGCCCGGTCTCCGAATCTATTCGAACTACCAACGAATTCCTAGAATTTTAGGTGGGATGGGAATTGTAATTCTTTCTACTTCTAGAGGTATAATGACAGACCGAGAGGCTCGACTAGAAAGAATTGGTGGAGAAGTTTTGTGTTATATATGGTAATCTTTCTAATATACGAATTGGGTCCGAAACTTCTGATTTGTGAAAATAAAAAGAAAAGGGGCGGGTTATCTAATATTGTTCCTCCTCCATCAATTGATACTTCAAGGAGGCTTTACCTGGAATGAAAGAACAAAAATGGATTCATGAAGGTTTAATTACTGAATCCCTTCCCAACGGTATGTTCCGGATTCGCTTAGATAATCAAGATATGATTCTAGGTTATGTTTCAGGAAAGATCCGACGTAGTTTTATACGGATACTGCCAGGCGATAGAGTCAAAATTGAAGTAAGTCGTTATGATTCAACCAAAGGACGTATAATTTATCGACTTCGCACTAAGGATTCGAAAGATTAGGTGTTTTTATCAACTTCAACATGCCCTTCGTGGGAATATGATTCGAGATGAAAAATTTAAAGAAACCTTTTTTTTAAGTATATTGAGAATTAAAATGAGGAATGCCAAATATGAAAATACGAGCTTCTGTTCGGAAAATTTGTGAAAAATGTCGACTAATACGTAGGCGGGGACGAATTATAGTAATTTGTTCTAACCCAAGACATAAACAAAGACAAGGATAATCAGACTTGTTAAAACACCCGATGTAAAAGTAAAATTTTGACACGAAATGGATATATCCATATATCTCTGACTCATATTTATGAGATGAAAAAATATGGCAAAAGCTATACCGAGAATTGGTTCACGTAAGAATGGACGTGTTGGGTCACGTAAGAATACACGGAGAATACCAAAGGGGGTTATTCATGTTCAAGCAAGTTTCAATAATACTATTGTGACTGTTACAGATGTACGGGGTCGAGTGGTTTCTTGGTCCTCCGCTGGTGCTTGTGGATTCAAGGGTACAAGAAGAGGGACGCCCTTTGCTGCTCAAACCGCCGCAGGAAACGCTATTCGTACAGTAGTGGATCAAGGTATGCAACGAGCAGAAGTCATGATAAAAGGACCTGGTCTCGGAAGAGACGCGGCATTACGCGCTATTCGCAGAAGTGGTATACTATTAACATTTGTGCGGGATGTAACCCCTATGCCACATAATGGCTGTAGACCTCCAAAAAAACGACGTGTGTAGAAATAAAAATTTAAGATATTTCAGGGTAAACAAGAGAAAAAAATGATTCAATGATTTGATCAAATAATAAAATATTCTTATGGTTCGAGAGAAAATAACAGTATCTACTCGTACACTACAATGGAAGTGTGTTGAATCAAAAGAAGACAATAAGCGTCTTTGTTATGGACGCTTTATTCTGTCTCCACTTATGAAAGGTCAAGCTGACACAATAGGCATTGCGATGCGAAGAGCTTTACTTGGAGAAATAGAAGGAACATGTATCACACGTGCAAAATCTGAGAAAATACCACACGAGTATTCTACCTTAGCAGGTATTCAAGAATCGGTACATGACATTTTAATGAATTTGAAAGAAATTGTATTAAGAAGTAATCTATATGGAACTTGCGACGCGTCTATTTGTGTCAGGGGTCCTGGATATGTAACTGCTCAAGATATCATCTCGCCGCCCTATGTAGAAATAGTTGACAATACACAACATATAGCTAGCTTGACAGAACCGATTGAGTTGTGTATTGGATTACAAATAGAAAGGAATCGCGGATATCTTATAAAAACGCCAAATAACTCCTTTCAAGACGGAAGTTATCCAA